TTCTATTCAATATGTGGCTTTGTTGTAAGCGGACCTAGCAATCATCCTCTCCCTCAGGGGAAGTGTAGGCATCAGAGAGGCCCCGTGCAGTGCTTGCCTTTCTACCTCTCTCCTATTGCATTCTTCCCCATCTTCCCGTTCTCTTATAATGAAGATATATGAAGATATCATATATAATAATATATAAAACGAATGTTAGCTCGGAAGGAAATGTGTCTCTCCAACTCGTACTTTGCTACCTAGATCTTAGTATGTACGGGTATCGATAATGGAAGAGACTAGATCAAATAGGGCAATTGGTAATGCTCTCTTCCTTCCTGTCCTAAAGAAGGTAAATCTCATCGGCTGCCATTCTTCTTAGTTCTGAGGTATCTAATGCTGTCTTTCCGGATTTATTCTTATAGAAGAAGTATAAATAATTGTTGCTACTACGGTTAAGAAGACTCTTATTATGTATGGACAGTCCAGGAACGAGACCTTCACCTAACCCTCAGAAGGTTGGCTCGTTGTTAACAAGCAAATGCGAAGGCAAAAGTTTCAATCTCACCCACAGGTGCGAGGGGGGCTTATTAGCTAACGTAGGAGGTCCCTTTAAACCCTTAGCTACCTCGATTACGCAACGTGAGGGACGAGGCTGATATGCCCTCCTTTGGCTATACCGGTGTAAAGGGATTACGATTCTTCGTAAGACAAGACTAGCATCTCATATTCCTTATAGGCATCTAATTCAATTCGGCTAACCGGAACAGAACTTCAAGCAGGGAAGAGGTTTCAACCACTGAAAGTAATTGAATCGGGGAAGTAGTGAGTTTCACTATCCAGGCTGAACTTTTCCTTCTTCAATGATAGCACTTACTGGGTGAAAGAAAGAATGAAACCTTTCAAGGATAAAGCTTTCATATAGTGGGAGGCTGACCATATCTCTTCCAATTCTATAAGCAGGGGAGAGCCATAACTAGGGGGTATCCTTACCCGTAAGACTACACAAAGATGATGACAACTAAAACTAAATTATACATGCCCTGTAGGCCATTTTAACACCTGTCTAGCAACCTTCATGAGTCAATATAAAGATAGTGAGATACGGAACATTCATAGCCTCATCTTTCAAGGCTACCTACCAAGATGGAAGATCTCATTTCGTTTGGAAACTTCCTTAGTTGAAAAGGCTAACGTGTACACCTGCTTGGACTGATTCTTGCTATTGGAAACAGAGACTCCCTCATTTTGAGCATGAGCCATCCTTTCGTTTGATGGCATGCGCCTTCTTAGAATCAGGCTAGGAGTCATTCTCCTGTAATGGCAGCCATCATTCAACAAAAGGCTTTCACTATAGAAAATGATCCAGTAGATGTTCCCTGAAATCAAGCAATGGGGCTAGAGATAGTTCCGGAAAGCTGGAGTCAAGATGTAGTAACACCCTACAAATAGAACTCAGACTCTTTATCAACCAGGGAGAATTCCGCGTTCGTTCTTGAAGAAGAGTCAGTTCCGAGCGCCAGGTGTAGGATCCCCTAGCAACAGTTCATTACTTTCCCAAAGAACCGGATGAAGACAGCTGAAAGAGCTCACATCTCTGAGAAAAGATGGTTTCAATCTGGAGTTGACTATAGTTTTTAATATCCTACTACCCTTCCAGCCATTTTCTGAAAGCCAGTGTCAGGGAACCAGGTACTCTGATATCTCAGGTTTTGGTGAAAGGCTGGTCCTTGAGCATACTTCAAAGCATCTATTGAAGGTCGAAATTCATCATCTACCAAAGCGAAAATGAACCGCCTATCAACTCTTACTTACTGTGAGGGTTTCCGGTGTGCTAGAATGCGCAGTGAGGAAGGCCTGGTCTCTTCGGCAACTATTGAATACAATAAGGTCAACAGCTATTTCTTGAGGGGAAGGAATTACCGGGACGAAGCCAATCACACATTTCTACTTTCAACCAGGTAAAAATACACAAGAGCAACTCGAGGCTCTTTAGGGTATAACAGGTGTCTGTCCCCGGGCAGCTTATCAGCCATCCTGGGGGGGAGAAATAGACTGGTAGGGTAAAGGCAGCCCTAAGGGCAAATCCTATAATGCCGGTCCTAGGCAGATGTCACAAGGCTGAGTATCCTTGTACCACTCATAGCCAGGGGGTTACACTAGTCATTTCTCCAGGGTAAAGACACAGGAATCAATACTAGGGTGAGCCGGAATCGGAATGCTTAGGCAGCCGGTACTACGGCTTGTATGAGCCAGAATCCTAAGTACGGTACTATGGCTTGTATGAGTTGGAATCGGAATGCTAAGGCTGCCTGTACGGTCATTTCATTGTATTTCCTGAAAATCCCATGTTTTACTTTAACAAAAAAACTTATTTTATAGAATCAATCATGCTTACATTGTTTAATAAGTTACGTTTACATCACACTAGAAATGATCTATATCTAGTTTGAAACCAGATATCCTTCTTTTTTCTATTCGGGAACTTCATTCTATTAAAAAAAGGCGCCGGTAGGTTTGAGCAACATAGCTATTCTAATCATTGCCAGCAGCGCAGCCGTTGACAAATCCGCCTTAGCCTCAGGTAGTTGATACTTTCAGGGGGAGCAGGATCATCATTTCCACTAAAGTCGTGGAACCGGCTTCCATCTAAAAAAAAGATGATTAGTTTCATCTATATAAATGGATCATTCTTAAATGGCCGAAGGCAAACGACCTAATGAACCCAACTACGGCAGGGAAGCCTTTATTCTGGGTGTAGGAATGAAGGTTACCCTGCCAGAAACTTCAATCAATCCTATGGCATTGTGAAATCTCTAATCGGAGGCATTAGCAGTTCAACTATAGGGACAACGCCAAGCGGAGGAGTCGGTTTCAACAACAACCCGTGAAGACGAAGGTCTGCAATAAGACTTTGTAACTCTAAATTTTTTAAAAGAATAAATTAGCGTATCAAGTCTTGCTTACTTTCTCCTAAGCTAAGTGAGAAAGGATTGCAGGCTAGATTCAAGGTATGCGAGTTTATTGATTCCACTCCGCTTTCAAGCAAGATTGGGTGAGTGTTCAGTGTACTTGAGTAATAGTATGAAGGCTCTAGTGGGCGTACTGTTTTACCTAGTGGGCGTACTGTCTGACCTAGTCCACTCAAGGCAAGCAAATGTTTTTGAAAAGCGCTAGAAATCGTGGTCCACAATACTACAAATCTGTTCTACACTAGATAGATTGCTCTGATTTTTTTTTACAATTCTCTTTTTTAAAGCAGATAGTTCACAGTGCTCATTCTATCGATACTGGGAAAAATCATAAATAAAATAAAAAATCATAAAGCAAAAAAAATGTTTACACTCAATTTTCATTACGAAGATGTATCACGTCAGGATCCGTTGCTCAAACCGAATCACGCCAACGTTATGGAAGTTCCTGGATCGTGTAAAATAAGAGTACTACCAAAGGCAGCACCTTCTGATTTCATAATAAAAAATGGAAAATTGGCTATGGAGATTCCGTGCGGGCAGAAATTAATACAGACACAAAGGGCTTCGACAGGAAAGTCGTTTCGATCCAATCCATTCTTGGGGTCAAATAAAGAAAAAAAAGGATATGTCAGTGACCCAGCACGGCAAAGCACTCTCCGAGGTCATGGAATGTCTCATTTTTTGGTAAAAATCTCCGCAGTAATGTCTCTGTTAGATTTTCCGGTCGAAATACGGGAAAAGTCCATTCAATTCTTGATGGAAATGGAGTTTTGCGAATTCTCCCCGGAACTGGAAGATCATTTCGAGATCTTCGAACATATTAGGGGGTTCCATGTAACTATTTTAACTTCGGCCAACACACAAGATGAGACTTTACCACCGTGGAGCGGCTTTTTTCAAAAAGATGAGGGGTAAAGTCAGTAAGATGTCGGAGAAACAAATGACTTCGATTAGACCAGACCGACCCAGAGAGGAACGCGCCCACGTGGGCACCACCAGATGTTGTAGATGAACCTACTAAAGACGAAATTGAGTATATCATAGCTGACCGCACCATGGGCTAGCCCCTACACCCACTGCACGAGTGGAATATTACTTAGTCAAGTAGAAAGGAACAAGGTCTTACGACACGGTCACTATATCTTTTCTTTTTTTTTTTATCTCTCCTCTATGGAAAGAAAGAGGGGATGATACGTGGCGTGGTATAACCTGATCGTTTAGTCAACGAGACGTACGTAAGTCGACATAGCTCCATGTATATGTTCTTTTGAGCTAGAACCAATCAAAAGAATGAAGTTAAATCTAGGGTAGGGCGACGAACATGGCGAAAGAGGACTGTCTATCCAAAGCCCTTCTCTTCTTCACTCAAAGGGGCAATGCACCAGCCAGCCAGTGTGGTGGCGAACACGCTGTGCTGTAAGCTAAGCAGTTCACCTTGTAGACGGAGGAGAGAAAGAAAGTGTGCCGTGCTTGATTCATAAGATTCTAAAGTAGACCCCGTATATTATTTCACTTAGCCTGCCTCTCCCATGACTTTCCGGACCAACCAACCCGGAGCTGTCCTCGCAAGTCTCTCTGCATTTTGGAAGCAGTGCATGCAGAAAAATCGAGCAATGGATCTTAGAAGAATTCCACTTTTTCGGCACGACTCTTTCTATTTCCGCGCTGACATTTGAGTTGTCTCTCTTCTTTCTTTCAATCGACACACTCGACGCAGATAACTCCAAGGGCCCCCTAGCTGAATAGACGTAAGAAAGCTACCTGAAAAAAGGCAAGGTGCACCTTGGATTGAACTCGACGAATTGCGTTTTGCCAGATATCTTTTTTTGTAGAAAGATTCCCCTTTGGTAATTCAAAATAAAAAAATCTAAACGAAATACTAAATAAAGGCGCATACGCGGGAAGGGCCTTACTACTTCTTCATTCAGGGGGGGATACCAGCCTCATTACTTCCCACTGGGCGAGAGGTGCACCTAACCCACCTACCCACTCATCAATCACGGTGTTCAGCTGACTTGCACTGATGGACCCCTTTTGTAATGGAAT